TAAAGCCCCAAGCTAAGCTCAAAGGTTCCTTGAGTAAGAACCATTTGATCATCACTTAGAATCGATGTAATGACTAAACATCCAGAGAAACATTTGTCCTTTGGTTAAAATAACCATTTGAAGGAAGAAAAATCCTTCGATCTCGGATTCTAACTATATTATATTGATTTCATTTTTTAGTGCGGTCACGAGGTCTGAATAGTTAGGTATGAATCATAGTGCTAATGTTTCTTGATCTATTCTATGGATTCCGTGCTCCAGATATTCTAATGAATATCAGACGAGGTGGAACCATCTCTCTCGAGATGACAGACCATTCTCTATACTATCAATAGGATCAATGTTTCCAAGTCACACACTCATATTCCGGAAATCCCGAAACAAAGGAATTCCACAGGCGAACTACCCTACCAATAGATATATATAGTAATAACTCAATGAAGGAGATAACAAAATGGTTAGGAAACCTGATAAAAACAGCTGGCGTGGCTACGATTCAAATTATGCAAACTCTCGAGATAAACAATTCTTCGCTGGAAGAAAGATACGAGTCTGACCATTCTTCCATGGAAGAAAGCTCCAACACAGAAGATTCTTCTATGGAGGAAGGATACGACGCTGACCATTCTTCTATGGCGCAAGGATACGAAGCGGACCATTCTTCTCTGGAGGCAGGATCTGATACCGAAGATTCTTTTATGGACTAAGCCTAGTATTCTCTGTAGCAAAAGTGCCCTCTATATTTCTAAAATGTATACAGAATAGATAAGTGTTGTTTCCTTGATTTGAGTATAGGATTACGGATTTGAGACTTGAGGCCCCCTAAAAAAAAGGGGCCTACCTAAGCTTAGTTATTTGGGGTTGAAAAATGAAGACTTATTGGTTTTTATGGTATAGATCTAATTCATTGAGATTCCGTCCAGTAAAACAGAAGAATTATAAATCTCCAAGAGAATAGATAGAAAAACTGCAAATAAAGCCATTGCGACACCCATCAAAGGAGTGGTTCCCCATCCCGGAGCCACTTTCCCATATTCCGAATTCAACGGTTTCAATAAAGCCCCTACTGTTGTTCGTCTTGGACCAAATCTAGAACTACCCTCAACGGTTTGTGTCGCCATAAATACTTTGTTTTGGTGAGATCTGTTGACTTTGTATACCCTTCCGTTGTAAATAAACAATCTTATCATAGATCCATTGGAGTCTTGAAATTATCTAATAATGGAAACAGCAACCCTAGTCACCATCTTTCTTTCTGGCTCACTTGTAAGTTTTACCGGGTACGCCTTATATACCGCCTTTGGGCAACCCTCGCAACAACTAAGAGACCCATTCGAGGAACACGGAGACTAGTTGAAGTAATGAGCCTCCCCAATACCAATAGGGGAGGCTCATTACTTCAATTGAGGCACAATCATTTAACCTTTTTATTTTTAATTGGAACCCTCGGTGGTTCTCGAAAAAAGATAGCGAAAAAAATAATCCCTAGAGTAGAGACTAAGAGGAATGTATAAACCAATGCTTCCATAGATTCGATCGTGGTTTACAATTATAGCTTCCATATCTGTTCATTTGGTGGGATCATCTCCCCGATAAAGAAAGGGCAAGAGTCAAAAGTCGGTGATCCAAAAATCACGGTTTCTCTGTTACCCTGTATTAACTCAAAAAAATCAAATAAAGGAGAAAAACCAAAGCAATGTTGTATCAAACTACCTGTCTCCTTGTAGTTGGATCTCCAAGTTTTTGGAATGCTCCAAATTCCACTTGAGCATCCAAATCTGGGTCAATGCCGGCAAAAACATCTCTGAACAAAGTTCTCGCACCGTGCCAAATGTGCCCGAAAAAGAAAAGTAAAGCAAATGAAGCATGGCCAAAAGTAAACCAACCCCTGGGACTGCTACGAAAAACACCATCCGATTTCAAAGTAGCACGATCTAATTCAAAAATTTCACCCAATTGAGCACGTCTAGCGTATTTTTTCACAGTAGCAGGATCGCTATAACTTACGCCATTGAGTTCACCACCAAAGAACTCAACAGTTACACCGACTTGTTCGACACTATACTTCGACTCTGCCCTTCGAAAAGGAACGTCGGCTCTCACAATTCCGTCTCCGTCTACCAAAACGACTGGAAATGTTTCAAAAAAAGTAGGCATACGGCGTACAAAAAGCTCGCGGCCTTCTTTTTCTCTAAAGATAGGATGTCCTAACCATCCAACCGCTATTCCATCCCCATTGTCCATTGAGCCCGCTCTGAATAATCCCCCTTTAGCTGGATTATTTCCGATGTAATCATAAAAAGCTAATTTTTCTGGAATTTTAGACCAAGCTTCTGAGAAACTCTGATTTTCGGTTAGGCTAGCGCCAACTCTTCGATATATTTCTTGCTGGAAGTATCCTTGATCCCATTGATACCGGGTGGGACCAAATAATTCGATCGGGGTCGTTGAGGAACCATACCACATAGTTCCAGCAACAACAAAAGCTGCAAAAAAGACAGCAGCGATACTACTAGAAAGTACAGTTTCAATATTACCCATACGTAATCCTTTGTATAAACGTTGGGGCGGACGGACACTAAGATGGAATAGGCCCGCCAATATACCCAATGTCCCTGCTGCAATATGATGAGAGGCTATTCCTCCTGGAACAAAAGGATCAAAACCTTCGACACCCCACGCAGGATTTACAGATTGTACTTTTCCCGTGAGTCCATACGGATCGGACACCCATATTCCAGGACCATACAAACCTGTTACATGAAATGCCCCAAACCCAAAGCAAGCTAGCCCTGAGAGAAATAAATGAATTCCAAAGATCTTGGGCAAATCCAAAGAAGGTTTTCCTGTACGCTCATCACAGAATATTTCTAGATCCCAATACACCCAATGCCAGATAGCGGCCAAGAAGCACAAACCAGAAAATACAATATGTGCCCCGGCCACACCTTCGTAACTCCAAATACCCGGATTCGTTATAGTACCTCCTGCGATACTCCAACCCCCCCACGAATTGGTTATTCCTAAACGAGTCATGAATGGGATAACGAACATACCCTGTCTCCACATCGGATCAAGAACGGGATCAGAGGGATCAAAAACTGCTAATTCGTATAAGGCCATCGACCCGGCCCAACCCGAAACTAGAGCAGTATGCATTATATGGACAGAAAGCAACCGACCGGGATCATTCAATACGACAGTATGAACACGATACCAAGGCAAACCCATGGAAAGACCTCTTTCTCAAAGAAAAATAGACACTATGTAACTTTCTCGCATTGGGATCTAGGGACTTTCCCCTTTCAATGGATTATCTCAAAGCATGGATAAATATTGAGTCCATTCCCTTGGGAATAACGGACCAATTCTGTTTATAGGAACAAATAGAAACAGATCTATTCTATACCCGATAAGTATCAATCCGCAATGCAGCATTGGTCTGGTTCTATTTTCTATGGGCCACTGCTCGGTCTTATTCTATGAACTTTTCAATCTATGAAAAAAAAGGAAAATCCGAGCCACTACGCTTTCGCATATAAAGTTAAGAGACAAGCTCTCAAGCTTTCGTCTAATGCCCGTTGGTATTCCAAAAGTCCCTTTTCTGCTTCCTGAAAACGAAGAGGCAACATGGGTGGACATCTAGTACGACTTGGCATAAAGAATGGGTCCTATGGGATTTCCCCATGCTCTTGCCCCATCAAGATATTCTCTCTTTCTTCCTAAAAAGGTTGAGTGACTGATCAAGAATTGAAAGTTTGAACTCAAAGCAAATAATTTCAATTGGGAGATTCATATTTCTATTGTCAATTCTATTTTCAATCAAATGGAATAATTTATGGTTGGTTTGGTTAGACCACTAAAATGAAGGATCCAGGCTCCGCTCATAAAATACCCAATTGGTCAAATAGGAATATGTAAAATTCCCCTTTGTATCATAACATAAAAGATTCCTATTGATTAGACCGTAGAAATGATTCCAAACCTGATTATATATATATCATAGATATATCAATCGAGGTTTTGTAGGTTGATCTTTACCCGGAGTAGATCCTAAACCTAAAAGAATAGAAGAAGCCCATTCCGTAACAAGAAAATGATGCCATAATTTAAAATAAAATTTGGAGTTCGATGAAATAAAACAAAACCTCAATGCAAAGGAAATTCGACACGTTTCAAGTTTCATGACTTCTTTTTTTGGGGGGGAAGTGCACCAAAACTTATCTTTCTTTCTTTAAAAATGGAAGAAAAAGAGTACGCTTGTTAGGAGTTCAAAAACCCTGCTATGAAACAATGAAAAGGGCTGGAATTTACACATTGCAATTTGTTGAATCGTATGCACCAAAAATATGCGTGTATGGTTTCTAAGGGATAAAATTTTGTCCAAATCAATCGACTTCATCGAGAAAGATCCCTTTTTTTATGCCAACCGCTTGATTTCGAGATCACGAATACCCTTGTGGGTCTCCTGGTATTTCTCAGTAGAGAAGATAAGACCCGGAATCAGTTTCTGTTTATACACTGTATAGGCGGATGGGCAATATGTGGAATGGGTCTCTTTGATATGATGCGATATGTGCCACCCCATGTCTATACACTAGGCATAGGGTCGGCCTATTCAATAGGATCCTTGGTCCTAAGCGGTGGAGAACTGTACGAACGTATAGCATACCCTCACGCTTCAAGTCGTGCCAATGCATTTTGATTTCTTATTTGAGAGAAAAAAGAAGACTATGCCTTCGCTATAGGAATATGAATCAAATACTAAGTAATAATAGCATGGCACTTCGAGCTTGCAAGGCGCAATTATTGTTTTTTCATACGATGAGATTCTGTATCGAGAGAGTGGTATGAAACAAAAAACATTTCAGATTGGATCTTATCTATCGGGGATCCATTTCCGCGTCACAAACTTTTTGGTTTTCAGACCCTAAGTCCCTTTCCACTATTTAGTGTATGAGAGGAAAATGAAAAAATACGATCATTTTTCCTTAGTTAATTAAATTAAAAATAAACTTTGGGATTGCCGAATCACAAACGAGAAAAATAGATAAAGCACCGGAGCCATCATAGTACTATCCTAGTATTAATTCTTAATATTTTGAAATTCTCTTGACTCGAAGGGAAGGGTGGTAACTAGATCATTGAACAATCCTCGGATCTTAGAAACCCTATTTTTATCTTGCTTTATTCAGTGGAAGTGAAATGAAAAAACCGAATTCCAGCGTAGAGCCGTATGCAATGCGCAAACGATGCCTGTACGGTTGTTCAACTCTCTCTCTTTGTTTTTGTTCTTATAATCCAGCCATTCTCGTACCTCTTTACTTCGCCAAATCGTGCGAAATAGAGGAATCGGATGATATATCATATCATCAGGGTAATGATACACCAACCTGCAAGTTCTTATATTGGGCCCGAACTAGGGGTGTTGTACACCGAGGGGGATGAATTTAAAAGTATATACAAGAATGTACTAAACATTTATAAACAAACAACAGGAAAATCCTTGCATGTTCTACAGTTGGACATGCTCAAGGATTCTTTCATGTCACCAGCAGAAGCCCAAATTCATGGAATTGTTGATTTTATAGGACTTGACTCATTTGAAGAAGCCTTCTTTAAGGATAGGCTTTCCCGTACGGATTTGGATCCGAATGATGTTTGGGAGTTGATACCGTAGGTAAGAATTCAAAATTCCTTGTCTTGTCTTGTTCTTTGAATTCTTAGAACAAGACAAGACAAGGAATAGGGTATGGATAACTGTCGAATGAGTAGGGATGCCTGTGGACTGAAATACTATTTTTTTTTTTTATTATTTTTTGGTTAGGATTGATCTAAACCAGCCCATTCTTTATATTATATAGAATTCAGCATGCCAATTATGAATCTGAAACAACTTAGTAGAAACACAAGACAGCCCTTACTGCCTTTATTACGAAACAATCATAGGAGGTCCTACTATGGTTCCTAAAAAACCGAATATGAGCTGGCTAGTATGGCTGGTCAAAGTTGCAATGGTCACAACCGGAGTTGGTATTCTAAGTTTTGGGGCGGCCTGTGGAGGTTCGAAACTGTGGAGTTTTTTCAGCCCTCCGGCTGTCCCGCCCCAAACCCCGCACCGAATGTATTCAACCGTAACCGTAGGTAGCCCTGCAGAAGCGGATAGCCCTGCAGAAACAACAAAAGAAGCCGGATCGGACGAGGATTTCACGTACGGGATAGCTGGTGGATCCCACACTACAAATCTTATCGAGACAAACACAACTCTAACTGCAGCGGAATCGTACGCCAAATACGAAATTAGGAAAAGAAAAGCTCTCATTCGAGAGCTAGAATCACGTATTAGTATAAGTACTTCCAAAACAGCGGAAATAGAATCAGACTGGAATTACCTGAGGGGGATTGGATTCTCCGAAGAATTTATAAGTGAAGATCCGATCTTTAAACCATTCCCTGTAGAAGAATCCATTCGTAATGTGCATCGGGCACAGATTCAGGGACTACAAAACGAAATAAATGAATATCTAACCAACCCAAGGGAACCAACGGAAGAGGAAAAACAAAAACAAAAAAATGAAATCCTTTGGAGAAGGATTCGTTTAAGACAAGGTCGCATTCGAGAGATAAACTTCCTTATTACTAAAAGTAATTCCATAACGGCTAAACGCGAGGCAGAATGGGAGTCCACATTAACTGCAACTGCACGGAGGGCGCGGGGGCTTCGCAAACAAATAATCATGAATGATCCAGCTTTTAAAAAATTAGAAAAAGACAAAATCCGAGTGTTGGCTGGCGAACAAGCCAGTTGTACCACATATCGGACAAAAGTTTGGGTACTGAGGGAAAGAAATGAGAAGGATAAAAAAAATATCCGAGAACTGGTTGCCATACCCGAAGAAGCGGAAGAAACCTCTCTCCCTAGAGAAGAAATCTCCCTCGCTATAGGACCGGTGACCAAATTTATCAGCACGTCTTGCAGCTCTACAAGACCTATCCTACCTATCAAAATCCCTAAAGAAAAGTCTCCGAGTGCTTCCGATTCAGAAACTCCTCGAATTGAGTGGGGCAGGAAAAGCTGAATGGGCCACTCTTGAAAGGTGAAGCAATACATCAATGGTGTATTGCTCTTTTTGTGCCTTTCTTTAGTGGGACTAGTAGTTCCGACAATGACTCTCATCTATTCATTATCATCGATTCATCTTCAAAAGATTCTCTCGATCCGATGGAAGCAAATCTCATCGATTTCTTTCAAGACCTGCACTTGATCATAATATCGATTTGTGAAATCGGTTCGAAGCTCCAAACACGTACACCTCTAACCCCTCCGTTACCTTACCTTTTTTCCTTCGCCAAGTCGTGCGAAATAAAGGAAGCCCGATGGATGTTATATCATTCTAAAATAAATGTATATCATGATTTTAGAATCATCCGGTTAGGATCGATCTAAACCAGCCCATTCTGTATATAATTCAGCATGCCAACTATTAAACAACTTATTAGAAACACAAGACAGCCAATCAAAAATGTCAAAAAAGCCCGCGCTCTTCGGGGATGTCCTCAGCGTCGAGGAACATGTACTAGGGTGTATGTGCGACTCGTTCATATCATGAACTGAACCAAAAGAAAGGAGACAATTTTTACAGTATCAAAGATCAGTACCAATAAATAGGATAAAACCAATGAATAAGATAGAGTGGAAGAACTCCACTCACTGTCTAAAAAAAAAGACCTTTATTGTGTATGAAATTTATGGTTTCCATTGGTATAAATCCAATCACCTCAATTGGAGATGAGAAGCAATTCCCCATTGGTAGCAAATGGTTATCCATTAAGCGGGGAAAATCTTATTTAAGAAGCATAAAAATGCTGCTCCTACTCTTGCAAGAACGGACTCACAGGGTCAGCTACCTAACCAACCTTCATAATTAAATGCCGTTACTGTATAGGTAGATCTTATTGTGAAAAGACCTATTACTGGATAATTCATGGGTAGAGCCAAAGAGTGTGAACTATACAAGTTACTAAATAAGGAAGGGGCTCCGGTGTATAGAAAGGACCTCACCGTTTACAAAGTAACCATAGAAACGATGGAACCCACTATTTTTTATTCATTTATATTTATTACTAAAATTTCCTTTTTTTTGATCAATCTAATTTTTTATTTCGAGGTGAAATGCCTGGAAAAATCGTGGTTGGGAAGGTTATCGTAGCAAAAGCCATTGGAATTTTTTTTTTATACATCGGAAGAATCCGTTTTGTTATTAATAGACCGGGAGGGGATAAAAGAATGACTGAAAGAAAAGAAAGCAATTCGTTATTCATCAAAGTTTCAGTGGATTCAATGACCAGAATTAGACGAGGATATATAGCTCGGAGACGTAGAACAAAACTGCGTCTATTTTCATCAACTTATCAAGGGGCCCATTCAAGACTTACTGGAGCTATGACTCAACAGAAAACGAGAGCTTTGGGTTCTGCTCATCGGGATAGAAGCAGGAAAAAGAGAGATTTTCGCCGTTTGTGGATCACTCGTATAAATGCCGTAATTCGTGAGATTAAGGTATTCCAGAGTTATAGTGTATTTATACACAATCTCCACAAGAAGCACTTGCTTCTTAATCGAAAAATACTATCGCAACTCGCTATAGCAAATCGAAATTGTCTTTCCATGATTTCGAATGAGATCATGAATTTGATTTCTGATGAGGGGATGATGAGTTTTTCTAGATTCCCGCCGAGAAGGGTTTCTTTGCCGAGAAGGGTTTAAACGAAGTTCCCCGGAGAATGAACTCCGGGAAGATGAAGTATAGAAGTATAAATGAATAGGATAAGGTAGTTAAAATGAACGAGCACGAGTCACTAAAAAAAATGAAATATTTCTTCTTTTTCTTCCCCGATTCGGATTCTTTTTGGTTTCTTCCGACGTGACAATCCTTGGGTTCTCTCATTTTTCGAACAAAACATCCACCCTAGTTGGGTTAAAGATTGGAATTTTGATTCCTTTTCTTCCATTGTGGACGTAGGCCTATTTTTTTTCTGGTTTTCGGACCTTTTTTATTTTTATCCCTAGGGGTTGACTTGGGTTTTGTTTTTTCAAATGGTTTCTCGTTTTTCTTAAAATAAAGAAAAGGTAACAAAGCTAAAATACGAGCTTGTTTTATAGCAAGCGTAATTAATCGTTGTTGTTTCAAGGTCAATCGATTCACTCGTCTCGATAATATTTTTCCGTCGTCACTAATAAATCGACGCATTAAACTCATGTTTCTATAATCAATTCGATCCCCTGATCCAATTGTGGGCAAACGCCTACGAAACGATTGCTTGGATTTGGATTTTCGAAAGGGTTTCTTGGATTTCAGAAAGGGTCGCTTAGATTTCAGAACGGGTTGCTTGGATTTCAGAAAGGGTTGCTTGGATTTATCCATGGTATTGAGTCCTTCTCTCTAAAATCCTATTTCTGAATTCGAATTTGGGATACGACCGAAATAGGATTTGATTTGTTTATATATATTATATGTAATTTGCTCTCGTTACTGGGAAAGGTAGCAGTTCTGTTCAATCTATTTCTTTATTTCCCCATGAATTGTATGCTTGTAACAATAGGGGCAGAATTTTCTCAATTCCAATCGACTAGGTGTATTGTGTCGATTCTTTTGAGTAATATATCTGGAAATGCCCGGCGATTCCTTAGTAACATTGTTTCGCACACAACTGGTACATTCCAAAATAACTCTGACTCTTACATCTTTACCCTTGGCCATGAACCTCCTGTGCATTTTGGATTCACTCAACTCTTCTATTTTCAATCCGAAACGAAGAAAAAAAGGAAAAAAATAGAAGTGGCTAACCCGACATCCGATTAGGAACGATTTCGAGCGTAATATTAAAAAGTAATACAATGATTTTTAACTCTCAATTATTTCGAATCCCAGTAGAGTATTTCATTTAAGTATCTTGTATGATTTTTTTACCCTAGACCCATTAATTTCTATTTCCGTACTCCCTCTATGAATTTGAGCCTAATCGCAAGTTTCGCCGAGGTTGAATCCACTTTGATTCTTTTTCTGTCCTCCTTTCTTTATCCTAAAAAATGGAAAAATAAGAAAACAAAGAAAGAGAGCGAGGAAGAGGTATTAGTCCCAGATAATTTCTTGTATCGCTAATCTTCTTCATCCCTTCCCATGTCAATAACTAGAATGAAAAAAGGGGAATGTCAACGCATCCGGGAAGAAACGATTGATCTCTATCAATAGACCTGCTAAAGACCCGAACCATAGAGTACTTAGCACAGGGGCTGCGGAGAGATATGTTTTTAGATCACGCATTGAAAATTCTCCTTCTTTAATTGGAATACATATATGATCAGATGGATAGTTCGTTAAGGATTGCTTGTATTTTAGTTGTACGCGGAATCCCTAACAAAAACGGAAATAGACCAGGACCTAGGCAATGTCAATAACACTAAGATTTCTCTTTCCTTAAAACGAAAAAGGGCTGAGTATTGTATTACTGATAAGTATTCTGTATTACTGATAAGTATTCATTTATTTATACGTGAGGTTTCCTATCTATCTATTTCCTATCTATCTTATAGAATCGAATTCTTTTAGTATTAATATGTATTTCATTCTTTCTCTTTATAAAATTTTATAGGTTCTATGTGTTCTATGAGACCAAAAAGAAGAAATGGCAAGATAGATTGTATCTCAATGAGGAAATAATGATGTGGAAAACAAGACAGAGATTTTATACAATGACACTGTATACCAATTGAAAGGGATGTAGCGCAGTTTGGTAGCGCGTTTGTTTTGGGTACAAAATGTCACGGGTTCAAATCCTGTCATCCCTACCTATTCTTTCTCGTATGGGCAGTAACGAAAGGTCCGTTGAGATCGATTCAATTTAGACATACGGAATCTTTCCGGTTATATATATATATACACGGTCTGGGAGGTACAAAAAGAGGGACAAAAAAATCCTTTTCTTTGCGGTCTTATCCATGGTGATAAGAAAGCGCTCTTAGTTCAGTTCGGTAGAACGTGGGTCTCCAAAACCCGATGTCGTGGGTTCAAATCCTACAGAGCGCGATTCTATTCTTCTTAGGTCAAATTTGATTGAAATAACTTCACTAACTTGAACAGCAACCTGAAGTGACCTCCTCCTTTTTTGAGTCCGCGGGGGGTCAATCAAAAAATGAGAGGTTAATGTTACTTAATCAAAGGTCCAACTGATCACTGCGTCTGTATTGTAAATATGCAGTTACGAATAATCCAGCCAAAGTAATCGGAATTAGACCTAACACGATTCCAAATAGTAAAACTTCAATCATTTCGATTTCTTTGAAAAGAGAAAAAGAGAGAGGGAATATCTATCCTTAAATATTCATACGAATTGACCACGAATCTCATCAAGCAAGAATTGACAATTACTGCGGAAAGGCACTCTAGAATCCGCAGAAACATTTCTTTTTATAACAGAATTTTCATTCAATTCATTTCAAATAAGTCGTATCTTGCTCAGACCAATAAATAGAGCCGGGGTTATAGTTGACGCCACCAATAGAAAGCCGAAATAACTAGTTATAGTAGGCATGAAGGAGCTAAAGGAGATACGTTCTTTTTCTCTTTTTATACATATGGTTCTAAAACACTTACCTAAGTTTCCACTTTTGAAAGATAGGAGGATACGAAAAAATACCAATTGACAAAATCTGTTCCAATTTCAGTTTGATTCATCAGTCATTCTGGGGAACCCTAACAAAGATAGAGCGGGATAAAAAAAAGATGGATTGATCATCCTGTGACATCTACCGATTCCCCGATTTCAAATCAACCTATTCATTCAGCAACTTCTGAGTAAAGGACTAGGAATAATAACTTTGTCGCGGAATTTCATTCACATTCACAAATGAAACTCACTTTGAATCGATGTGGAATAAAATTCGCAAATCGTTTCGATTTTGATCATTTCTTTTTCAACTGTATCAAATCTAGTTTCTGGAACAAACGACCTTCTAACACCTTTTACCTGATTGAAGTAAGTAGTAGGTTCTTTAATCACACATAATATCTCGAATAAGAAAAAAAAAAAAATCACACGATCGCTCGAAGAAAGAAAATCTTTCTTTTCTATTTGATTTTTGGACAACTATAAGACTAGTAATTCGATTATCTTTTCTTTTTAGGTTCGGCATTTTTTCTTTCCATATTTTGATTTTGGAGTCCCATCGGTCAAGAAGGAACCCTCGGCCCTAATGAAGCAATGGTTGCATCAGGAATGTGGATTGTTACAACTATTGTATTGTTTGTTTTCGTTCAGGGAATCCTATCTAGTACTGTTATTGTATTACTAATCAATTCCTTGGAATGAAAGAAATGAAAGGATTCGCACAAAAAACCTTTTTTACTCTAGAACCAAGAGCAAGAGAAGGGGACTTCCAGATTTCGCATCAAATCAAATTTTGGGAATATGAGAATCTCTTTCGTGAATTAGTAGAACCC